TAAGTTAGAACATAGGTGTGGACTAAATAAATCAATGGATAGTCTTGATGCTATTGGACATACCAGTGGAAGTGAAGAACCCATTCTAAATAGTACGGAGAAAAACATTCCTAGTCGGAGTGATAGTGACAGTTATAGTTTCAGAAATGTTGATTATTTATTTGATATCAGGGATATTTGGAGTTTGATCTCTGATGACACTTTTTTAGTTAGGGATAGTAATGGTGACAGTTTTTCTGTATGTTTTGATATTGAAAATCAGATTTTTGAGATTGACAATGACAGTTCTTTTCTGAGTGAACTAGAAAGTTTTTTTTCTAGTTATTTAAATAATGGGTCTAAGAGAAACAATCACAACTATTATCATTACATATATGATACTCAATCTAGTTGGAATAATCACATTAATAGTTGCATTGATAATTATCTTCGTTTTGAAGTCAGTATTAATAGTTCCATTTCGGGTGGTACCGACAATTACAGTGACAGTTACATTTATAGTTTCATTTGTACTGAAAATGGAACTGGTAGTGAAAGTGGGAGTTCTGGTATAAGAACTAGTAAAAATGGCAGTGATTTCAATATAAGAAGAAGATCTAATGATTTCGGTAGAAAAAAAGAATACAGACATTTATGGATTCAATGCGAAAATTGTTATGGATTAAATTATAAAAATTTTTTTAAGTCAAAAATGAATATTTGTGAACAGTGTGGATATCATTTGAAAATGAGCAGTTCAGATAGAATCGAACTTTCGATTGATCCGGGGACTTGGGATCCTATGGATGAAGATATGGTCTCTATGGACCCCATTGAATTTCATTTAGAGGGGAAACCCTATAGAGATCATATCGATTCTTATCAAAGAAAGACAGGTTTAACTGAAGCTGTTCAAACAGGCATAGGTCAACTAAATGGTATTCCCATAGCAATTGGAGTTATGGATTTTAAGTTCATGGGAGGTAGTATGGGATCTGTAGTAGGCGAGAAAATCACCCGTTTAATCGAGTATGCTACTAATCGATCTCTACCTGTCATTATTGTGTGTGCTTCTGGAGGAGCGCGCATGCAAGAAGGAAGTTTGAGTTTGATGCAAATGGCTAAAATATCTTCCGCTTCATATAATTATCAATCAAATAAAAAATTATTCTATGTATCAATCCTTACATCTCCTACAACCGGTGGAGTAACAGCCAGTTTTGGTATGTTGGGAGATGTCATTGTTGCTGAACCTAATGCCTACATTGCATTTGCGGGCAAAAGAGTAATTGAACAAACATTGAATAAGACAGTACCCGATGGTTCACAAACGGCTGAGTATTTATTCCCTAAAGGCTTATTTGACCCAATTGTACCACGTAATCCTTTAAAGGGTGTTCTGAGTGAGTTATTTCAGCTCCACGGTTTCTTTCCCTTGAATCAAAATTCAAAAAATGAATAAAATATAGTACTAAATTCAGTTATTTGTAGCGAACAAATATTTAGTTCATCGTAATCAAAAAAAACGAAAAAGGATGGTGTTTTCTTTGATGACATAAGTTCTACTTGTAATAAGAGTTAGAAGTTTCGGGTAATTACTTTTTCGTTTTTCCTCCAGATCCATTTTTTTATCCTACCTCTATTCATGATTAGTAATCACGAACCTTCTATCAACAGGATAAAAAAGTGAATTTCTCCCTCCGAGGAATTAGAATTAGGGAAAATAAAAAAAAAAATTATCTGGCCTTCTTACGTATTAATATAGACAATAAAAAAAAAATATCGAAATCAAAATAAAAAGAAATAAATATAAAATAGAGAATAGAAGTTATTTCTATATCTATCGATAACCCCCATTTTTTACTATGAATCCCCGTTTGTTGGATGGATCGAATTAGTTAGAGTCGCAAACTCCTAATAAAATCTTTTATTTTCATAATAAACTCCTTATTAGATTAGAAAGATAGAAAGAAATAAGGATGGGAAAAGAATAATAAAATTTATTAATAAAGCGAATTATCATACATATTCGTGTAGAAAGATGAATAGGTACACTTATCTTATTTAGTTCTACATTCCTTGCACTTATTAACTACTTCTTATTAACTACTTATTAACTACTTCTTATTAACTACTTATTAACTACTTATAAATATTAATTTCTTATAAATATTAATTTCTAAATATTAATATTTTTTATTTAATAAATTATTAATAAATAATATTTAATAAATAATATTATAAATATAATACAGTTTATGATATATACTTAGGATAGATATACTTATCATATCATAAGATATCTTTCTCTTTCTAATAGATAGAAATATTAAATCGAGGCACCCATTCTATGACAGATCTCAACTTACCCTCTATTTTTGTGCCTTTAGTGGGCCTAGTATTTCCGGCAATTGCAATGGCTTCTTTATCTCTTCATGTCCAAAAAAATAAGATTGTCTAGATCCGATGGGACCAAATCTCATCAATTTATTTCAACACTGGATCATAATACAGATATTTATTTAGTGTATGTAATATGGTACGATATGTGACTCTTTACGAACACAAATGAAAGAACTATTATGCATTTATGCGGATACATGATATCCGCATACATGATATCCGCATAAATGCATGTATATGCAGGTATAGCTGGTTAAATTAAAAATGGATCGGCGAATATTTTATTTAAATGGAAAGTCAATGTATCTAACAAATTACTTCTAACGGTTTACATCAGAATAGTGCTAGTTAATGAAAGTTACTTCGGGATCAAGAAAGTAAAATTCATTTGGGTTATTCTCTCAATTCCAATCGAATGCAACTGGATCTAGTAGAGTATGAATTGGCGATCAGAACATATATGGATAGAACTTATAATGGGGTCTCGAAAAACAAGTAATTTTTTCTGGGCCTGTATCCTTTTTTTAGGTTCACTAGGATTCTTAGTGGTTGGAACTTCCAGTTATCTTGGTAGGAATCTGATATCCGTATTTCCATCTCAGCAAATTATTTTTTTTCCACAAGGGATCGTGATGTCTTTCTATGGGATCGCAGGTCTATTCATTAGCTCCTATTTGTGGTGTACAATTTCATGGAATGTAGGTAGTGGTTATGACAGATTCGATAGAAAAGAAGGAATAGTGTGTATTTTTCGTTGGGGATTTCCTGGAATAAATCGTCGCATCTTCCTTCGCTTACTTATGAGAGATATACAATCAATCAGAATGGAGGTTAAAGAGGGTCTTTATCCTCGCCGTGTCCTTTATATGGAAATCAGAGGACAAGGAGCCATTCCCTTGACTCGTACTGATGAGTATTTTACTCCACGAGAAATTGAACAAAAAGCTGCCGAATTGGCCTATTTCTTGCGCGTACCAATTGAAGTATTTTGAAATGAACTGAAGAAAAAATGGAAAAAAACTTGCTAATTTCCTTTTTAATACAACCGTCGACTCTATCTGATATTTCTCTGAAGTACGAGTTCTATAAAAAGGTATTGAACCCATGGGTCTATTTCCTATTTTTGTGTAATAATTTAGATCTAGGATCTAGAAGGAAAGGAATATAGAAATAGAATAAGGGTCCTTTTAGGATAAAAATGAAAAAAAAAAAGAAAGCCTGGGTCTCCCTCCCATATATTTCATCCATAATATTTTTGCCCTGGTGGGTCTCTCTCTCATTTAATAAATGTCTGGAACCTTGGGTTACTAATTGGTGGAATACCGGGAAATCCGAAACTTTTTTGAATGATATTCAAGAGAAAAGCGTTCTAGAAAGATTCATAGAATTGGAAGAACTATTCCTCTTGGATGAAATGATAAAGGAGTACCCGGAAACGCATATACAAAAACTTCGTATAGGAATACACAAGGAAACGATACAATTGGTCAAAACACACAATGAATATCATCTCCATATCATTTTGGATTTCTCGACAAATATAATTTGTTTCGCTATTCTAAGTGGTTATTTTATTCTGGGTAATGAAGAACTTGTCATTCTTAATTCTTGGATTCAGGAATTCCTCTATAACTTAAGTGACACAATAAAAGCTTTTTTGATTCTTTTAGTTACTGATTTATGGATCGGATTTCATTCGACCCATGGTTGGGAACTAATGATTGGTTCGGTCTACAACGATTTTGGATTGGTTCATAACGATCAAATTATATCTAGTCTTGTTTCCACTTTTCCAGTTATTTTAGATACAATTGTGAAATATTGGATCTTCTATTATTTAAATCGTGTATCTCCTTCACTTGTAGTTATTTATCATTCAATGAATGAATGAAGAACTCATTTGATCTCCTGATATCAATCAAATCAGAATCTTTCTTCGTATATAAAGAAAGCATTTTCAATCTTACTTAATTCTTTATACTTCTAGCTCTTCAAGGTATTCGTCCTATATTCCAGTACAATTATCCCAGTACAATGACAGACTCGTGTATAGGGAACTATACTAGCTACCTATCTAATTTATTGTAGAAATTCCGGGATCAATGATTGGACATGCAAAATAGAAATACTTTTTCTTGGGTAAAGGAACAGATGACTCAATCGATTTCTGTATCGATCATGATATATGTAATAACTCGGGCATCTATTTCAAATGCATATCCCATTTTTGCGCAGCAGGGTTATGAAAACCCACGAGAAGCAACTGGACGAATTGTATGTGCCAATTGCCATTTAGCTAATAAGCCCGTGGATATTGAAGTTCCGCAAGCCGTGCTTCCTGATACTGTATTTGAAGCAGTTGTTCGAATTCCTTATGATATGCAACTGAAACAAGTTCTTGCTAATGGTAAAAAGGGGGCTTTGAATGTAGGGGCTGTTCTTATTTTACCCGAGGGATTCGAGTTAGCCCCCCCCGATCGTATTTCTCCCGAGGTGAGAGAAAAGATGGGAAATCTGTCTTTTCAGAGTTATCGTCCCAATAAAAGAAATATTCTTGTGATAGGTCCTGTTCCCGGTCAGAAATATAGTGAAATCGCCTTTCCCATTCTTTCCCCCGA